ACATTCTATGTATTCATAGCCTCCTCCTTATAATTTCAATTCTAAGCTCTATGAGTAAAACTACTATATTCATAGCCTCCTCCTTATAATTTCAATTCTAAGCTCTATGAGTAAAACTACTATATTCATAGCCTCCTCCTTATAATTTCAACTCTAAGCTCTATGAGTAAAACTACTATATTCATAGCCTCCTCCTTATAATTTCAACTCTAAGCTCTATGAGTAAAACTACTATATTCATAGCCTCCTCCTTATAATTTCAATTCTAAGCTCTATGAGTAAAACTACTATATTTAATTATAATGGGTGGGTCTCTCCTTTCTTTTATGAGGAGAGACACCAAATATTATTATATAGATATTGAAAGTAGAAACAACAATTTTTTTTTTTTTTTGATTATCTATTTTCCACACACATTTGACTGGGTGGGTGGAAAAAGATAATAGATTAAATACATTTATTAATAAATTTTTATTATAAATTAAAATTTAAATTTCTTAATAATTATTGCAGAAAGATCCTAATCTGAGATTTAACTTAATTAGAACTTTCGCATAGTACTTCGTTCTTCTATCCTCGGTCGTTCCCTCTTTATTCAAGAGAAATATTTTCTTCATTTCCAACTAGTAAAAGGCCCTTTTTTGAGAAAATTCAAATTCCACATTTATCATCTCAAAACATTTCAACATAAAGGGGTATTCTGGCTTATTAACAATACAAATACCATTTAACCAGAAACGCAAGGCGGCGCGCCGCCTTACAAGTAAAAAAAAAAAGTTTCAAAAATGAAAAAGTTTTTGTTCAAAAAAAAAGCGGTATTCTGAACACTACTTCGTTCTTCTATCCTCGGTCGTTCCCTCTTTATTCAAGAGAAATATTTTCTTCATTTCCAACTAGTAAAAGGCCCTTTTTTGAGAAAATTCAAATTCCACATTTATCATCTCAAAACATTTCAACATAAAGGGGTATTCTGGCTTATTAACAATACAAATACCATTTAACCAGAAACGCAAGGCGGCGCGCCGCCTTACAAGTAAAAAAAAAAAGTTTCAAAAATGAAAAAGTTTTTGTTCAAAAAAAAAGCGGTATTCTGAACACTACTTCGTTCTTCTATCCTCGGTCGTTCCCTCTTTATTCAAGAGAAATATTTTCATTAAAGTGTATTCACATAAAAATTTGATTTTTAAAAAGGTAAACTACCTAATTATTTCATTATTTAATATATCAAATTAACCCTTTATTCAGGCACCTAACTAATGAAAGAATCACTATAATCTATATTTAATTAAAAATTTAAAGTTGATCTAAAAAAATTAAACAGACTACTTAAAATTTTTAAGAATAAAATTACTAAAGTAAATTATAACTAGTAAATTATGTGCCAGCAACTGCGGTTACACATAAAGTTAGCACAATTAATATAAAATCAATTTTTACAAAAACAAACTTAATTTTAAATAAGTAAAACAATTAAATTAATAAAAACAAATAAAACAACATTTTAAAATCAATAAATAAACAAGGATTAGATACCCAATTATAATAGAAAAATATTGGTAGTAAAATAAATCAAACCCTTAAAGCTTGGCAGTTGTAGTTTTTTAGAGAAACTTGTTTTATAATTGTAAATTCTCATTAAATTTAACTTTTATTAAAAGTTTATATACCGCCGTTCCATTGAAGTAATATAAATAAAATATCTAGATAAACAATAATTAAAAAATCAGGTCAAGGTATAACCCATATTTAAGTAAAAATTAGTTACAAATAAGAAAAAATTAACAAAAATATTTTTAAAACAAAATCCAAAATAGAATCTAAAAATAATAAAAACATTAAAAATTTAAACTGAAATTATTAATTATAATGCACATATCGCCCGTCACCATCTTAAACATCACAAAGATGTAAGTCGTAACAAAGTTGGGGTTTTGGAAAAAGTCCCATCAATATAGTTTTATTAACGATTCACTTACACTGAAAAAATCTCATAAATCACATCTTTTAACTTTACAAAATCAATATAAACACAAACCAAACCAATTTAAACTGAATAGGAAATTAACATGAATACAATAAGATTCACATACCTTTAGTATCAGGGAACTAGAAAATAAAATTTATATAAAAATTTTCCCGAAATAATTAAGATCTAAATAAATTGAAAATAACTAAATGTAACATAATTACAAAATTTCATTTAGAAGCGACACACAAAACAATTAATAAAATATCTGGTTTTTAGTCATTAAAAATTTAATAACTAGTTAAAATCATAAATTAATTTTAATTATTCAACAAAGTAAACTATAAACCAACTTTAAGAATAAAAGTAACTACAAAGTTCACAAACATAAAATTTAATAAAATTCCAATTTTAAAAACTAAAAATAATCAAAAATAAAAATTTAATTCTATTTATAAGTAATTTTCTAACAATAATTAATAAACATCAATAACAACATAAATTCATCATTAAAAAAAATTAAAGAACTCTACAATATTCTATTCGTCTGTTTACCAAAAACATTTCTTTAAGAAATAATTTAAAGTAAAACCTGCTCAATGAAAGAATTAAATAGCCGCAATTTTCTGTGCTAAGGTAGCATAATCATTAGTTTTCTAATTAAAAAATAGAATGAAAGGTTAAACGAAATAGAGACTGTTTCAAAAAATTTAAAATAAATTTAAAATTAAAGTTAAAATTCTTTAAATTAAAAGAAAGACGATAAGACCCTATAAACTTAATATTTAGCTGGGGCGGCTTTTTAAAAAAACCTTAACTACAAACGCAACGAACCAAATAAAAATTTTCAGAAAAGTTACTTTAGGGATAACAGCGTTACTTTTTTTAAAAGACCTTATAAAAAAAAATCCTTCGACCTCGATGTTGAATTATAAACCTATTTAAAGTAAAAATTAAAAAAGGTGGTCTGTTCGACCGACAAATATATACATGATTTGAGTTCAGACCGGTGAAAGCCAGGTCGGTTTCTATCTTCTAATATTAATATTTAGTACGAAAGGACCAGTTTTAATTTTAGACAAAATGACGGATAAACGTAATAAATTTAGAATTTATAAATGATAAATTATCCAAATTATATCTATCTTAATAATCACCTTGTCAGTGATAATCGCCGTAGCATTTTATACAATACTAGAACGAAAAATTTTAAGATACATTCAGATTCGAAAAGGTCCAAACAAAGTGTCAACATTAGGATTACTTCAGCCCATTGGGGATGCGATAAAGCTCTTCACTAAAGCACCCTCCCAATCAGAAAACATAAACTACATAATATCATTCATTACCCCGACCGCTAGACTTATTCTAGCCTTAATAATTTTCCCCATTATTCCAATAAATATTTTATCCACCGCAGACTCTCAATTCAACACTATCGCTTTCTTAGTAATCTCTAGTATATCTGTTTACATCATTTTATCAGTTGGTTGATCATCAAACTCTAAATACAGAAATATTGGGTCTATTCGAAACGTATCACAAATAATCTCATATGAAATTAGATTTTTTATAATTATCATCAATATCATAGTAATTAGACACTCATTTAATATACTATGAATACAAAAACATCAAAGATTATTATGATTTATCGCTGGTGCTTCCCCTTTATTTATAATATGATTTATTTCCTGTACTGCCGAAGTAAACCGTTCTCCTTTCGATTTCGCAGAAGGAGAATCAGAACTAGTCTCAGGTTTTAATGTAGAATATTCTGGTGGTTTATTCGCTCTAATTTTTTTAGCAGAATACACAAATATAATCTTATTATCCTTAATTACAGCAATTTTATTTTTTAACCTTCACCAAATAATAATCATTCATAGACTAATTAGAATTTTATTTTTATGAGCCCGAGGAACATTACCACGATTCCGATACGACATGCTAATAAAATTAAATTGAAAAATATTTCTCCCAATAACTATCTTTTTACTGCCCATTTTAATGATAACATCATTAACATAAATATTTCTTCTTAAATTTACAAAATTTACATTTTTAAATAAACTACTCAACAACATTAATGGTAGGGTTTAACCGCCCTGCCATTTAAACTACTTAATTGAGACACTTATAAGACAATAAGGGGGGCATATGCCCCCCTTACATTCCTTTTTAACTTAAAATTCAAGCCAAAGATTACCTTATAGAATACTTTCAAAATATCCATTTATAGAATCAACTCTTAATAAACAACATAATAAAATACATAAAAAAATACAAAAATCTTAAAACTTGACTCAAAACAACATAAGGATGCTCAACTACACAAGACCCACATCACGTTAACAATAATCAATCAACAACAAAAATAAAAAACACCAGTCCCCCGCCTATCTCAATCCCCACACCTTTCTCCCTAACAAAATTAGAAAACAAAGGCAAAAAATAAAGGACAAAAACCGACATTAATAATGCTACCACCCCACCAATTTTTCTAGGAATTGAACGTAAAATAGCATAAGCAAACAAAAAATATCATTCAGGCTGAATGTGAACAGGAGTAACCATGGGATTAGCAGGAATAAAGTTTTCAACATCTATAAAAACAAACGGCACTCATAAACTAACTAACAACAACACCCCCAAACAAAAAATAAACCCAACAACATCCCTAAAAACGTAATAAGGGTAAAAAGCCACACGATCGGGTTTTCTAAATAAACCTAAAAAATTTCTAGAGGAATTATCGTGAAGAAAAACCAAATGCAAAACTACCAAAAATAACAAAATAAAAGGAAATAAAAAATGAAAAGAAAAAAAACGAATAAGAGTAGGACTTCTTACAGAAAACCCCCCTCAAATTCATTCGACCAACAAAAACCCCAAATACGGCACAGCAGATAACAAATTAGTAATCACAGTAGCAGCCCAAAAAGATATTTGACCCCAAGGTAAAACATAACCTAAAAAAGCAATTCCCATGGTTAACAAAAAAATTCTTACACCTCTCATCCATGTCTCAATTTTCAAATAAGAACCATAATATAACCCTCGTCCTATGTGAATATATATCAATATAAATATACCACTAGCCCCATTAGAATGAATAACACGAAAAAATCATCCACCATTAACATCTCGCATAATATGGACTAAACAATTAAAAGACTCATTAATGTATCTAACATAATGTATAGACAAAAAAATTCCTCTAGTCAACTGAACAACAAAAAATAAACCCAACAACGACCCAAAACTTCACATATATCTCAATCTTCTAGGAGAAGACAAATCAACTAATATACCATTAAGAAAATCAAATAAACCCCTTTTTCGTAACACAACTCGCACAAACACGAACACACCCGCTTCATCTTTCTCTCAGCCACACCACTACAAACATAGCCAACAACAGAATCCCCAAAAAATACAAACTAAATATTCTATCATAATCTTCTCACAAACGAAGAGAAAAAAATCTTCTATCAACAAATCCAACACCAAAATCAACCCCATCAAACAATAAAAATAATAAAAACAAAACAACAAAATCAAAATAAAATCTATCATTAGGAGTTAGTCTAGCCATGTACATAAACAAAACCATCATCCCACTAAAAACAACCAATATAAATAAAACTCTAAATCAAAAAGTCTGATATTCAAAATATATAAAAATAACCAAATAAAACCCAAAAACTATAAATATAACAACCATAACCATAGGATGACTAATTATTATAAGTATCCCGACCAACAATGCAATCAACACTATCTAATAATTTATAAAAAAATACCTACTTTGGATGTAGAATTAATCCAACATTAAATCAACCATCATCATTCTAATAATAAGAATTATATGATGACGAAATCACATTCTACTGATATTACTATCAATAGAGATTTTACTAATTACAGCAATAATCATAATAATTAATTCACACAACCAAAACAGTTCTTTCCTGCTAATATTGTTTCTTCCACTTTCAGTAACTTTAGCCAGAATAGGAATAAGAATACTAATCCTATCATCACGAGTAAATAACAAAGCATCAACACACTTCATAATAATATATGCAAATAATTTTAATAAGATCGATAATCCCAATCATAAATAAAAAGTCACAAATTATATTAATTCTAACATCAATATCATTAATAACAACTAATATACAAATAAATCAAATCTCAAAAATAAATAAAATAGAAACATTAGACTCTATAGCAATCACACTAATTAATCTTACAATTTTAATTTCTATATTAATTATTCTATATTCAAACAACAAAAAAAACTCATGACTAATTTCCATAATCAACATTATACTAATCACCACATTTTCCATAGCCTCCTCCATAAACTTTTACATCATATTCGAATTAACCATAGTCCCAACATTCATATTAATTATAACCTTTGGGAAACAACCAGAACGACTTCAAGCCAGATTATATTTATTACTTTATACCATTTTTGCCTCCTTACCCCTCCTAATTAGAATCTCAATATCAATTCCGATAACAAACATACTAAGAATAGCCTACTTAACTTGACAATCAAACATACCTTTAATATTTATTTTAGCTTTCCTAGTAAAAACGCCCATATTTTTAACCCACCTATGACTCCCAAAAGCTCATGTAGAAGCCCCAGCAGAAGGTTCAATAATTTTAGCTGCAATTCTCCTAAAACTAGGAGGATATGGCTTACTTCGTTTCATCCCAACAATAAAAATATTCTCAAAAACAAATAACTCTCTCATAATTAGAATTTCATTAATAGGAGCCATATCAACAGCTATATCGTGTAACCGACATAAAGACATAAAAGCAATTATCGCTTATTCCTCAGTAGCCCATATAGCTTTAATATTAATAAGAATATTTTCAAATTCTCCGATAACAAAAACTACTAGAATAATCATCATAATCAGCCACGGATTAACATCCTCAATTCTATTCATGTTGTGCAACACATCTTACACAAACTTTCATTCACGTAACTTATTCATTTTCAAAGGTATAATAATAACACTCCCAAACCTGTCAATATGATGATTTCTGTCACTAACATCCAATATTGGTACACCCCCCTTCATAAATCTAATAGGAGAAATTTTAGTTTTCATAAACATAACCTGATGAAGCAAATTATCAATCAGTACACTATTAGTCACAGGAATATTAATCACATCATTTTCAATTACAATATTTTCATACATAAACCACAACACTCCCTCACCCTTCACCCAAACAAAAGTGATAGAAATAAACACATCATTATCATCATACATTCACATAATCACCTTAATCTTAATTCTGATAAACCCATTAACAACACTATTTTCATTAAGTTAATAATCAAACGATAGACTGTGGCACTATAAAACTACCCATTTTCATTATATTGATAATTTTAATAGCCCCAATAATTCTAATATTAAAAACAACAATAAATTCCACAACAATTAATACATCCTTACAAATATTAAATTTTAATTCTTTACCTCTAACAGTAGATATCATTATAAACTGACAAACCATATTATTCACATTAACAGTAACATTCATCTCATTTATAATTATAATTTACTCGAAAGACTACATCTCCTCAAACATAAACCAATTCATAATCATCCTATCTTTATTTGTAGCCTCAATAATTACTTTAATTCTAAGAAACAATATAATATTCGTAATTATAGGTTGAGATGGTCTAGGATTAACTTCTTACATCCTAGTAATATACTATCAAAACAACACAAGAAGAGCCGCAGCTTCAATCACCCTACTAACGAACCGTGTGGGGGACATTTTAATTATAATATCAATAGCACTATTAATTCACAGAAACACCTGAAACATAATACAAAATAATAAAATAAACTCAATATCTATAATTTTTTTAATACTAGCAAGATTCACAAAAAGAGCACAATTCCCTTTTACAGCATGACTCCCAGCCGCAATAGCAGCTCCAACCCCTGTATCAGCCTTAGTTCACTCATCCACCTTAGTAACAGCAGGAGTATGACTCATATTTCGACTAAGAAACAATATTCACCCAACCACCCTAAAAATCATAATAATTTCAGCCACCCTAACATCACTCACTTCAAGAATATCCGCAATAGCAGAAATAGATCTTAAAAAAATCATCGCCTTATCAACTCTAAGCCAAGTAGCTTTTATAATAATAACCATTAGACTAAAAATATTTAATTTATCAATATTTCACTTAATCACTCACGCAATATTCAAAGCAACAATATTCATATGTGTAGGGTGTATAATCAACAACTCATTATATCAAGACCAACGAACCATTAAATCAAACCCCCCCTATATAAAAACTATCAACACCACTATAGGAATAGCAAGAATAGCTCTATCGGGCTTCCCATTCACAACTGGGTTTTATTCAAAGGATGCAATCTTAGAACAACAAAATATACTAAATTCAAACAAAATATTAACAATAATAATCCTAATTTCTATCACTATCACTACCGCTTACAACCTAAAAATCACCATAAAAGCTTTATCATGAAATAAAATAAAATCTTCAGATTCTATAAATAATAAAATACATAATATAAAAAACTCAACAACAGTTATAGCACCAACAACAATACTTATAGGTAATTGACTATCATGAGTATCAACAACAGAAATAAGTCCAGTAATTAAAACAAACCAAAAATTAACTCCACTTATCACAATCATTGTCGGGTCCCTAGCACTAATAATAAGAAAAATAAACAAAAAACTATCACTAATCATAACTTCCATGTGAAATATAAACTTTATTTCATTTTCCCCCACAAAAATCACCTCACTAGGATCAAAATCCCTAAAAACAGACAACTCATGAAAAGAATCACATTTCTTATATTTCAATAAAAACACCAAATCAAGACCCACACACTTAATAATTTCAACCTCAATAATAATTATATTATTACCCATTATTCTATAAATCCTAATAACTTATAAAAAGTATTTTATTGAAAATAAAAACAAATCCCACCTTTAATACGAAAAACTAACGTGATTAATTCACCTAACACTCATTCGTTATTTGTGCTAAAACTAAGTCGAAATTAGTCATCAATTAAGATATTATAAACCAAATTAATTTAGCAATAAACTAAAAAACAGTTAGCAGCTGCTCATATAACTCATCTTCAACCAAAAGCTAATTGCAAATTAACTATAATTCACCCCACCTACACACTCACTAACAATGAGAACACTACACATAAGTTTCAAAATTCACTAATCCCACCAAACGGTCGTGCTGTCTCTCTCCATTCGACAGCAGGGGTGATTCCTCCCTTATAGCAAATAAGTGCATTAAGTTTAAGCCTTAAATATACCATTAAATTCACTCCATGCTACCCAAAAAAATTTCGTAAAGTGTTCCCAATAAAAGCAATAATAAAAATAAAATAAATAAAATAACTATCTTATTACATAAAAATAAATAAGGTAACGGCATTATTAATGAAATTTCAGCATCAAATACAATAAACAATATGGCCAATATAAAAAACCGAAAAGAAAATCTGAATCGCGACTCCAAAACACAATCAAAACCACACTCATATACATATATAAACTCATCTTCTTGGTTTATCCCTATTACTAACAGTATTACGATAATAATAGCTAAAATTAATAATACTACTACAATTAAATCCATTAAAAAAATAATTTCTTTATTTAATTGGAAATTAAATGTATATAAATACTTTATCATTTATCCTCCTCATCAATATACCACTACAAATAAAAATAATCACACTACATCGACAAAGTGCCAATATCAAGCAGCTGCCTCAAACCCAAAATGATGAAAATTAGACATATGACCGCCAACTACACGCGACCACATAATAATTAAAAAAGTAGTTCCAACAATAACATGAAACCCATGAAAACCTGTAGCTATAAAAAAAACTGACCCAAAAATTCTATCTCTAATATTAAATAACGCCGTTCTATACTCAAATCATTGAAGGCATAAAAAATAAGCCCCCAATAATCAAGTAAGCAATAGAGAAATCATAATATTTTTATTATTTAGTAAACCTTGATGCGCTCAGGTAATTCTAACCCCTGAACTTAATAAAATAATGGTATTTAAGAGAGGAACATTAAAAGGATCAAATCTAATTACACCTAAAGGAGGCCAACTCATCCCTAAATCAATAACTACTCTAAGACTAGAATGAAAAAAAGCTCAAAAAAAAGATAAGAAGAAAAAAACTTCTGAAACAATAAATAATACTATTCCTAGTATTAAACCTACTACTACTTCAAACCCATGATCCCCTAAAAAAGTACCTTCACGAATTACATCTCGCCACCATAAAATCACCACCACGGTCAGAACTGAAAAAGATATTATCAACCAACCAAATCTAAAATTCTTAAATATTCACAATAATCCAATCATTATAAATAAGCTATTAAGCCCACTCAACAACGGTCAGGGGGATACCATCACTATATGATAAGGTTGATACACTTTATGCAATATCTAATAATATTCTACAGTATATAATAATAATAAAATTCTAAACACAATTCCTTGAACTAAAGCCACCCCACTTTCAAGAACTATTAATATTCTTTGCAAAACTAGAGATCTAAAAAAATTACTATAACTAATTCCGGAAACTAAACCAATAATCAGATGACCTGCTATCATATTAGCCGCAAGACGAATTGAAAGAGTAAAGGGACGAATAATATGACTAATTCTTTCGATAATAACTAACAAAAAGGATAACATTAAAGGACTTCCTTCTGGGACCAAATGAGAAGAAGATATAGAAAAATTCTTAAATCACCCCATAATTACACAAACTAATCATAAAGCTATTCCAATACCTAAAGTAAAAGAGGGGTGCGCTGTGTGAGTAAAAATAAAAGGAAACAATCCAAACACATTTCTTATAATCAAATACATTATTACCCCCACCACCACAAAAGAAATAATTTTACCATTACTTTTTCCTCCTAACTCTTTAAACAAACTTTCCATTACCAAAACTATTTTTACAAAAACGATATTAACACCACCCTTAATATAGTAATAAAAACCCCCGACTAGCATAAAAGGAAAAACTAAACTAATTCAATTAAATTGCCCTCCTAAAGTTACAGGATCAAATACAGAAAATAAACTCATTATCAACTTATATTATCAAATTCATATTCTTCAATATCGTTGTTACACTCCAAAATAGTTGTTTCCCAATTAAATACAAAGACCAAAAACACAAATAATAACAAACCCGAAAAAAGAAAAAAATCTCAAAAAATAGGACTCAATTGAGGAATATTGACATCTTTAACCTGACAAATTAATATTTTATAAACTATAAACCTCTTATCATACTTAATTTAAGAAATTAATACCTAAATCGGCCACTTAAAAAAACACTATCGACAAAATCTCTCATTATTACAACCTTTAAAAAAATAGGTATAAATCTATGATTAGCACCACAAATTTCAGAACACTGACCAGAAAACCAACCAACACGATTAAAAAATAATCCTAATTGATTTAAACGTCCTGGTACAGCATCAACCCTAACCCCCGCTCTCGGGATAGTTCAAGAATGAATTACATCTCTAGCCCCTACCACAACCCGAACATTAGACATTACAGGAAGAAACAATCTATTATCGACCTCTAACAAACGAAATCCAGATGAAATTATATAAGAGTCATATTCGTTAATTCTTATTTCTGGAATCTCATATCTTCAATATCACTGATGTCCTGACACCTTAATAGTGATATCAGCATCAGCATTATCTTCTATTAAATACAACAGACGAATTGAAGGAAAAGCAATAAATAACAACACAAATACCGGAAAAACAGTTCAGATGGTCTCAATCTCTTGGCCCCCTTTACTGTTTATTTCATAATATCTCTCGTAAACACTATTATACAACATATACCCAACTACAATTATAATAATAATTATAATAATTATAATATGATCATGAAAAAATAACAACTGTTCCATTACTGGAGAAACTCTGTCCTGAAAATTAAACGACCCTCACATTGGCATATCCTACTTAACTAAAATATTTAATTGAACAAAAGTATGATCTACAGGGGGGACACCAATTTGCCACTCTAAAGACGACGAAATAGAATATCTCATCATTCTTCTTTTAACAATTACTCCTTCTCACAACAAAATAATAAAATACATCACACCAAATAAAGACATAATTGAGCCCCCTGAAGAAATTACATTTCACAAATAAAACACATCCGGATAATCTGAATATCGACGAGGTATACCCCCCAAACCTAAGAAATGTTGAGGGAAAAAAGTCACATTAACACCTACAAATATAATTCAAAAATGTAGTTTTAATTTCAAGTCTCTCATCACAATACCCAATAATAAGGGGAATCAATAAACCATCCCACCTAAAATAGCAAAAACCGCCCCCATTCTTAATACATAATGGAAATGAGCAACAACATAATAAGTATCATGAAGAACAATATCTAAAGAAGAATTAGCTAAAATCACCCCAGTAACACCCCCTAAAGTAAACAAAAAAACAAACCCTATCCCCCATAATAAACCTGCTCTTATTTTAAAATAAGATCCATGAAGAGTAGCTATCCAACTAAAAACCTTAATTCCAGTGGGGACAGCAATAACTATAGTAGCAGCAGTAAAATATGCTCGAGTATCAACATCTATCCCCACAGAAAACATATGATGAGCCCAAACCACAAACCCTATTAAACCGATCCCCATCATAGCATAAATTATTCCTAAAACACCAAACGGCTCACGCTTTCCTCTTCTATATCTAATAATGTGAGAGATTAAACCAAACCCGGGTAAAATTAAAATATACACCTCAGGATGTCCAAAAAACCAAAATAAATGCTGAAATAAAATAGGATCACCCCCTCCCGCCGGATCAAAAAAAGAAGTATTAAAATTTCGATCAGTCAACAATATAGTAATAGCCCCCGCTAATACAGGTAAAGACAATAAAAGAAGAACAGCAGTAATAAGAACCGACCACACAAACAAAGAAACCTTGTCAAATCCCATGCCATAAGAACGCATATTAATAATAGTTGAAATAAAATTAATAGCCCCTATAATGGACGAAGCCCCTGCTAAATGTAAGGAAAAAATAGCTATATCCATAGACACCCCAAAATGACCCACCCCTCTAGATAAAGGAGGATAAATAGTTCAACCAGCTCCTACCCCCGTTTCTGCTAAAGCAGAAAAAATTAATAAAATCAAAGAAGGGGGCAACAATCAAAAACTAAGATTATTTATCCGAGGAAAAGCTATATCTGGAGCACCTAACATCAAAGGCACCAGCCAATTACCAAAACCCCCGATTAAAATCGGCATAACTATAAAAAAAATTATAACCAAAGCATGAGCAGTAACAATAACATTATATAAATGATCATCACCTAATAAACTACCAATTTGCCCTAACTCAATTCGAATCAATACTCTTAAGGCTGTTCCAAACATAGCACTTCAGGCTCCAAACAAAAAATACAAAGTTCCAATATCTTTATGATTAGTAGAATACAATCAACGCAATTCCTAATAGTAAAACATTGATTTGCAAAATCAAAATAAACAATCAATTAATCTATTTTTCCAGATGAAGAACTGTAAATTCTTTTATTCCACATTCAATTTTGAAAACTGAGAGACTAAATTATCCTATTAAATTTTAATACAATCCCACCAACATTAGACCCAGCACTCCTAGATATATATTAACAAATACAAAAAAAAACACTCCACTATCATGCACCATTGATCCCTTAGAACCCCCACTTATTAAAAGACCAAATCCAATACGAAGATATCTATAACACATAAAAACCGAACACACCACCAAAAACAAAACAATAAAAATATCAATTTCAAAAAAAAACATAAACCCCAATCATTTAATGATAAAACCCAAAAAAGGAGGAATTCCACCTAAAACCAACAAACACAACACTACAACAGCAACATTTATTGAATATCCAAACCCAACAACAAAAAACCGTCCAACAACCATAATAACCCCGAATAACATAACAACATACATCGAAAAATAATATAATCACAATTCTTTATCAATCAATTGCCCTAGCAAAACCCACCCTAAATAATGAACAGAAGAATAGCCTAACAATTCCTTTAGATTTAAACAATTAAAAATCCCTCAAACACCTAAAACCAAACTAAAAATAATAATAAACCACTTATATAAAGAACCTAAATCCCACAGAAGAACAAAACCAGGAACCTTTTGAAAGGTCATTAAAAAAAAACACCCCCCCCATCTAAAATCTTGAAGCACTGAAATATACCAAAAATAAAAAGGACCCGCCCCAAGTTTAAATCACAAAAGAATTTCCACAATATAATCCCAACCCGAATAATATAATAATCCTAAAATACCACCAGAAGCCGCTCCCTGAACAAAAAAATAACGATAACATCTCATCACAGTATTAGATTTTACCAGATCTACTACAACTAGCAAAAAACTAAACATAACTATTTCTAACCCCATTCACACCATAAATCATTCACTATATCTAAATATTACAAAAAACCCAACAGAATATATTAAGAAATAACAAATAATAGAGGGTATAATAAACAATTCATTTATGAGGTATGAACTCATTAGCTTATTTAGCTGACCTCTTT